TACTTGTTAGAATCGAATCGATTGAATTATTGTTCAGATTGAAAGGAATCAAGATTGATAAGGAGTTGGTTAATGATGCTGGAACATGTACTTGTTTTGAGTGCCTATTTATTTTCTATTGGTATTTATGGATTGATCACAAGTCGGAATATGGTTAGAGCCCTTATGTGTCTTGAACTTATATTAAATTCAGTTAATATAAATTTTGTAACATTTTCTGATATTTTTGATAATCGTCAATTAAGAGGAGACATTTTTTCAATTTTTGTTATAGCCATTGCAGCCGCTGAAGCAGCTATTGGACCCGCGATTGTTTCATCAATTTATCGTAACAGAAAATCAACTCGTAGTAACCAATCAAATTTGTTGAATAAATAGTATTAATCATATAAATCAAAATTCGAATAGTAATAAATTAATTCAAATTAGCAGGTTTGATAGGTAAAGTAAGATCATGGTTGCAACAAAAGAAGAAATCAAAGTATTTTGGCCCTAGCTCCTAAATCAATTCGGAAGTAGATAGATTCTGCTCACTCATTGATTCGTCTGGTATCTAAATATAGGATCCATTTCTAAGTTAGTTTACTAGATCGAAATCTTATGATGTTAAAAACTGTATAGATACAATGTCACATTCAGTAAAGATTTATGATACATGTATAGGATGTACTCAATGTGTTCGAGCGTGCCCCACTGATGTATTAGAAATGATACCCTGGGACGGATGTAAAGCTAAACAAATCGCTTCTGCTCCAAGGACCGAAGACTGCGTTGGTTGTAAGCGATGTGAATCTGCCTGTCCGACCGATTTCTTGAGTGTTCGAGTTTATTTATCGCAAGAAACAACTCGTAGTATGGGTCTAGCTTATTGATACGTTCCATAAAACTCTCCTTGAATCCATCTTTTTTTACCGACAAAATCCGTGCTAAAATTATTTTTATTTGATTTTGAGCACGGATTTTTCTGGCCCAAATGTATCTTGTCTTTACCACGAATCATTTTCCTTTATTAACAATAATTGTAGTTTTGCCAATATCAGCAGGTTCATTAATTTTATTTATTCCACATATAGGAAATCGAGTAATACGTTGGTATACTATATGTATATGTATTTTAGAACTTCTTCTAACGACTTATGCATTCTGTTATCATTTTCAATTGGATGATCCATTAATCCAACTAGTGGAGGATTTCAAATGGATCGCTTTTTTTGATTTTCATTGGAGATTAGGAATAGATGGACTTTCTATAGGACCGATTTTACTGACGGGATTCATCACGACTTTAGCTACTTTAGCGGCTCGGCCTGTTACTCGAGATTCTCGATTATTTCATTTTCTGATGTTAGCAATGTACAGTGGGCAAATAGGATTATTTTCTTCTCGGGACCTTTTACTTTTTTTCCTGATGTGGGAGTTAGAATTAATTCCCGTTTATCTACTTGTATCCATGTGGGGAGGAAAAAAACGTCTGTACTCAGCTACAAAATTTATTTTGTATACAGCGGGTGGTTCCGTTTTTCTTTTAATGGGAGTTCTGGGTATCGGTTTATATGGTTCTAATGAACCAACACTCAATTTTGAAATATTAGCTAATCAGCCCTATCCTGTGGGCTTGGAAATACTATTTTATATTGGATTTTTTATTGCTTTTGCTGTCAAATTGCCAATCATACCCCTACATACATGGTTACCAGATACGCATGGAGAAGGACATTATAGTACTTGTATGCTTCTAGCCGGAATCTTATTAAAAATGGGAGCATATGGATTAGTTCGAATCAATATGGAATTATTTCCTCATGCTCATTCTATATTTTCTCCTTGGTTGATGATAGTAGGTGCAATGCAAATAATCTATGCAGCTTCAACATCTCTGGGTCAACGGAATTTAAAAAAAAGAATAGCTTATTCCTCTGTATCACATATGGGTTTCATAATTATAGGAATTGGTTCTATCACTGATATGGGGCTCAACGGAGCCCTTTTACAAATAATATCTCATGGATTTATTGGTGCTGCACTCTTTTTCTTGGCCGGAACTACTTATGATAGAATACGTCTTGTGTATCTTGACGAAATGGGTGGAATAGCTATCCCAATGCCAAAAATATTCACGATGTTCAGTAGCTTTTCGATGGCCTCCCTTGCATTACCAGGTATGAGTGGTTTTATTGCCGAATTAATAGTATTTTTTGGACTACTTACTAGTCCAAAATATTTTTTAATGACAAAACTACTAATTACTTTTGTAATGGCAATTGGAATCATATTCACTCCTATTTATTTATTATCTATGTTACGCCAGATGTTCTATGGATACAAGATATTTAATGTACCAACCTCTTATTTTTTTGATTCTGGACCGCGAGAGTTATTTATTTTGATCTCTATTTTTTTACCCGTACTAGGTATTGGTATGTATCCTGATTTTGTTCTTTCACTATCAGTTGAAAAGGTTGAAGTTATTCTATCTAATTCTTTTTATGGATAGTTTTGATGAATAAAAAAGAAAAAAAATATTATTTTTTATGTTCGTTGTACAATGAAAAAAAGAGGTTTTTTTCTTCTCTTACGTTAAGTAAAATCAATTTGAACAGGTGAGAACCCTGTGAATCACTACACTATTAAATTCACAGGGTTCTCACCTGTTCACACAAAGTTTTTTTCATCTGATATGTGCTGTCCACTTTTCTATTCCTATTCATCATAATCCCTTAAATTGTGTTTAATTCAATTATATGTTAATGTAAATAAACCATAACTATGTAGTCCTATTCCTAATAGATTTATCCCAAAATAGCATATCCAAATTATAAGAAATCCAATAGACGCCACAATTGCTGAATTTGTACCCTGCAATTTTAGATTTGTTCGAGTATGTAAATAAATCGCGAATACGATCCAAGTAATAAAAGCCCAAGTTTCTTTTGGGTCCCAACTCCAATAAGATCCCCATGCTTCGTTAGCCCATACTGCTCCAGAAAGAATTCCTATGGTTAAAAAGATAAATCCTAGACTAATAACCCGATAACTCCAATAATCCAATTGTTGAATCAACTGAGACCTGTAATAATTAAAAAGAGAAGTATTTTTTAAAATATTACTTCGTTCGTTCATGTATTCGATTTCACCAAAGAAAAAGGAACCATTGAAATTTAAAAAACGATTACTCGTAGCAAAAAACTTTTTCTTTTTTCTAACTGTAATGACTATAAGTGATACTGATAATAATGATCCACATAAAAGGGCAGCGTAGCCTAATATCATCGTACTTACGTGCATTATTAACCACTCAGATTGAAGAGCTGGTACTAATATTGTAGATTTGTGTATTTCAGTTAAAAGACCTGAAGTAGCAAAGCCTTGGGTAAAAACAGCACTTGGGCCAATTATTGTGCTTAGAATATTTTTATTTTTTTTGAAATATGGAACTATATGAATAAGGGAAAAACTCCATGAAAGGAAAATTAATGATTCATATAAATCACTTAGTGGAAAATGTTCCGAATAAATCCAACGAGTAACTAATAATCCTGTTATAGAGAACAAATTAATTATCATGCCCTTTTCGGATGAATCATATAGTTTTACGATTTCATCGACGAAAAAGGTTATCAAATAAATTGTAAGTACAATTGAAACGAGCGAAAAAGAAATATGAGTTAATATATGCTCTAAGGTTGAAAATATCATAAGATTATAGGAGTCCTTTAATTAGAAAATCTATATGGAGAGTTGGATTCATTATAGGATATATTTACTTTTTTTAGGAAATGACATGCCGCCACTCGGACTCGAACCGAGATGCTCTAGCACTGCTTCCTAAGAGCAGCGTGTCTACCAATTTCACCATAGCGGCTTATCTTGAACTCATAATAGTCTATGAATAAGCAATCGTCTAGATTTAAGAATTCGATTGGTTGCAATATTTTTTTAGGAAAGATTCAAATTGATGAATAAAAATTTCTTCAACATAGGTATTTGAAGGTTCATTATTTTAGTTTAGAGTCTTCATTTTGATTTCGTGCATCTTATTTTATACTCTCTTCAATTTGAATTCTTGCAAAATTAAAAAATCCTACTATTAATTCAATTAAGGGAGAGAACTCAAATTTTTGTTTTAATGAACTATTTCAAAATTTAGTTGATCTCAAAAATCGAAAACAAAAAATGCAGTTTATCAATGAATATTAATAAAAAAAATCCATTTTGAATCATTCACAATTGACACATTATTTATCCAAAATAATTTCAATAAGTATTTTTGAATGGATTCATCACAAGAGATATAGGGTGGTCTATATAGGAATTTCGAGGAAATCGAAAAGTAAGAAAGTTACACAAAAGGGTTTATTATTTAAGTTTCCATTATTTTAGTAACGAAAGATATTCGCTCTTCTATATTATATAGAAATATAGATATAGAGAAAGTAAATATAATATATAGAATAAATAAAAACTTCTATTTTTGGAAGAAATAGGTTGATGGGGAAAATAATACTCCCCACCTTGAAAATGAAAAGATATACTAAAAAAAATCTAGTATCTTGTGTTTTTTTTAATAAAAAGAAAGTATTCTTTTTTTTTCGAATTTTGTAAGGTAAACAAAAGAGTTTTTTATATATTCTAGATTCTCAAAGCGGCGAGAATTCCATTTTATATTGATTAACTCCGATAGGGAATGGAAATCGATAATTTTATTTTTGAAATGAAATCAGTCAATTTTTCGAGTCAGCCCGATTCAGATTATTTCAACGTTTTACTATTTATTTTATTAGTTTGTCGCATAAAAAAACTTTTTGAATTCCCGGTAGAAAGAGATTTCCCTAAGGAAAACGCTTTTAACGATGCACAATACCCCTTCATTTTCCAAACATTTTTTCGAACATGCTTTTTTGATACAGAAGTACGTTTTTTTGGAACTGCCATTTAAATTAAAATTAAGAGATTACTCATTGGTATAGCTGGATGTGAAAGACATCTATTGTTCAAAATAA